GAATAGGCATGAGTGATCAAATGGAATAAAGCAGCTCGATAAGAGCCTATCCCTGGGGCTAACATAATATAACCCAATTGAGACATTGTAGAATAGGCTAAACTTCTCTTAATATCTCTTTGAGCAAGAGCTAAAGTAGCTCCTAATAGTACCGTTATTACACCTATCAAAGAAATGAGATTCATTATGTAAGGTATGACTGTGAAAAGCGGAAGAAATCGAGCGACAAGAAAAATGCCTGCTGCTACCATGGTAGCAGCATGGATAAGAGCCGAAATAGGGGTAGGCCCCTCCATGGCATCCGGTAACCATACATGAAGGGGAAATTGTGCGGATTTAGCAACTGCACCGACGAATAATAGGGAGGCACACAGAGTAGCAAATAAAGAGTTGACCCCATTATTACGGATCAGGTTATTGAAGATTTCGAACAAATCTCGAAATTCGAAACTCCCTGTTATCCAATAAAAACCTAAGATTCCTAATAATAACCCAAAATCCCCTACACGATTAGTTACAAACGCTTTTTGACAAGCATTTGCGGCAGCCGGTCGTGTGAACCAAAAACCTATTAATAAATACGAACACATTCCCACCAGTTCCCAAAAAATATGAATTTGTATCAAATTGGAACTAGTAACTAATCCCAACATGGAAGTATTGGAAAAACTCATATAAGCAAAAAATCTCAAATATCCTTGATCATGAGACATATAATTGTCACTATAAATAAGAACCATGATTCCAACCGTAGTGATTAGTATTGACATAATAGAAGTAAGTGGATCGATCAAGTAGCCGAACTCTAAGGAAAAATCAGTATTGATGGTCCAAGACCATAGATGTTGATAGATAGAACTACCATTTATCTGTTGAATAGACAGATCGGACGAAAAAACCATAACTATACTTAGCAATGAAACACTAGGAAAAGTCCACATACGACGCAAATTTTTTGTTGCGGTCGGAACAAGCAGAAGTCCCAACCCTATTGACATAGTAACTGGAAGTAGAGCGAAAGGTATGATCCATGCATATTGATATGTATGTTCCATAAGAAAATCAAACTTTCTTTTTTTATTCTTATTAATTGTTTCCCATTCACCAGCCCTTATTTCTTCCGGAAGGAGCAATAATCAAATAAATAAAAAAAAAAAAAATCAAGATATACAAGATATAAAAGAACTCAAATATGATTTTTCATTCTTAATTATTCTGATTCTTTCCAAACTATTGAAAAAAAAAAAAAAATTCAAATGAAGAAGTTACAATTCTTTAAATAACCAAGTTACTAGTTAAAGGCTACTACCTAGTTATTAACGAAGATATTTATTAAGATAAAAAATATGAAATTTTCAATTATTCTACTATATACATATGATACGGTGATTTCTATCCATATTTATATCAATAATAGTAAGGAAAAAGAATGATACCAAAAATTCAAGTACTTTATTCTGATATGTATCGTAGGATCTGCCAATAACTCGATCCAATAAACCTAGTTTTTATTTAGTTTCTTCGGAGTCATTAACTAATTCTGGAATTGATTGGCTTCTAGTCCAATAAAACAAACTTATGTTTATGTGTTTATGAAAAATCCTAGAATACTTGTCACTTCGCATAGAACTAAAATGAGAAATTACTAAAATTCCCTTTATTTTATCAAGTAATATATTGTTTAAGGGATTAACTACTTTGATTTAATTTCAATTTTAATTATGTGGACTCTATCTCCGAGCTTGATCAATTAATATAATAGAAAAAGGTTACATTCATTATTGGTTTCCTAAATTAGGAAAGGGTTCTTAAGCTTTTCGATTTATTAAATATAACATTTATAATATATATATATATTATCTAAATAGACTGAGATATGAATTGGAACCTTTTTAATTCTTATCAATGGCATCCGATTCAACGGTAGTAGATCCCGCCCGTAGACATAGATTGAATAAAGATATGAAGCCCCCAATCAGTACAAATTATTCTTTCTTCGAACATTGGATGTAATGGAAATGTGAAAAAAAAAATTCCCTTGAAAATCACATCGTTTTTTCTTTTTTCTTCTATTTCATTTCTTTTTTTATCCTTAATGATACCATATGCGATGCTCATCTATCTGTATCCATACTTTTCTATGTTATGAAGTAAGCATAAGTATCGGCTATGGAATAAAGATAGATAATGAATAGTTAATAGAAAGAACAATCTATTTTGAATTGAACAATAAATGTCTTTCACGTCCAACTATAAAAATGAGTGACCCTTTTATTTTGAAATGGCGGTTCCAAAGAAACGTACTTCTCTGTCAAAAAAGCATATTCGTAGAAATATTTGGAAAGGAAGGGGATATCAGGCCGCGGCAAAAGCTTTATCTTTAGCTAAATCTATTTCTACCGGGCATTCAAAAAGTTTTTTTGTGCGACAAACAAGTAATAAAGCCTTGGAATGATCTGAATCTGAATCAGCATGACTCGATGAATTGGATGATTAAATTTATAAGAAGAATTCACATTAACTAATGTTTTGAACTCATCAATATGAGATAGAACTAGCTGTTGTGGTATGTAGAATACAAATTATTCTGTATACTAGGTTCTAAAAATGATTTCTTTTTTTGTTTGAAAAAAAAAAAAAGAAAGAAGTAGTTAGACACAAAATACAAGGTTTCACCTTTCATTGATTGGTTTTTATAATTCGCGAGATGGGGATTGTAACTTTCCCCATCGATTCATTTTTCACAATAACAAAACTCTTACTTTTTTTCTTAGGAAGGGATTGGCTTATTGGATTATGTATCTCCAATAGTTATACATCATTAAGATTTTTGGAAAATCTGAAATGAAACAAGTATGAACGAGGTTAGAGCCCCCTTTTTTGTTCCAAAGTAAGGCGGGGATAAGATTCATAGTCAAAGTCAATGGATTATTGAAACTAATTGATTAAAATATACATTTTAAAACTTTGATTTGTAGCTCTCTGAATCACTACATATCTACAAGGACTCCCTCTTATTTCGAACAGAAAAAAAATAAGAAAACTGCCAGGATCCCATTTAGATCGATATTTATGTACTAAAGAATGAGTCAATCTTACGTAATCCAACCCCGTCCAATGGATCCTATCCCATGTTTGAGCTGGAGGATCGATCAATCGATATATCTAGATCTAATATCTAAATTATTTTATCTATTAATATTAGATTTCAAATCTATATATAAAGAGATCTTATCAGTTTAATTTTGATTTTCTAAGTTTTCTAAGTTAAAGTACATAAAGTACATACAGTCGAATTCCAATAAAGATTGAAACTCTTTTGTTATACGATATGCCCAGTCCAATACCTAATGGGTTTGGTAAATCCTCACACAAATTATGTTATGTATACAATGAAGATCCCAATCATTAATACATCTTTGATACCAAACTATCCAAATTTTTATAGAAATCCTTTGGATGTGGTGATGAAGTTGTGATATATAAAAAATATTGTTTTATTTTGTTCATTGAAAAATGAATCTTTTTCGTTTCGGATCTATCAAATCAGATAAATGAGAAATGAATCGTCAAAAAATGAGAAAAAAAAATTCTTAGTTCTATACCCGGACTCAGGGCATAATCGTCTAGTTCCAACTATTCCAGAAGAACTTATAATACGGAAAAGCCCGCTGTTTAAAATGACCTCCTGCCACGATACTAAGGATTATTGAGCGTTTAAATATTTATTTGAACGGGTCTTTATTCATCGATTCTAACATTTCCTAAAATAGATTGCATTAAATCTCTCAATCTCGACGATTGAACATCATATGGACTATGATTATTTCGATGAAGCCGCCATGGTGAAATTGGTAGACACGCTGCTCTTAGGAAGCAGTGCTAGAGCATCTCGGTTCGAGTCCGAGTGGCGGCATCCTCTAAAAAAGGCACAATAGATCCTATAATGAATTCAATTCCGGATTTCCATTCCGTAATTGGGGATACCCCCCTAAAAAAAAATTATGATATTTGCCACTTTAGAACATATATTAACTCACATCTCTTTTTCTATCATTTCAATTGTTATTACGATTCATTTGATGACCTTATTAGTCCATCAAACCGTAGTACTATTTGATTTGTCAGAAAAAGCCATGATGGCTACCTTTTTCTGTATAACAGGATTATTAGTTACTCGTTGGATTTATTCGAGACATTTGCCGTTAAGCGATTTATATGAATCTTTAATGTTTCTTTCGTGGAGTTTCTCCATTATTCATATGTTTCCTAAAAGACGGAACCAGAAAAGTTATTTAAGCGCAATAACCGCGCCAAGTGCTATTTTTACCCAAGGCTTTGCCACTTCGGGTCTTTCAACCGAAATGCATCAATCTGCAATATTAGTACCTGCTCTACAATCCCAGTGGTTAATGATGCACGTAAGTATGATGTTATTGAGTTATGCAGCTCTTTTATGTGGATCGTTATTATCCGTAGCTCTTTTAGTCATTACATTTCGAAAAAACCTAGATATTCCTCGCAAAAGCAATCATTTATTAATTGGGTCATTTTCCTTTGTGAATGAAAACAGAAGTGTTTTACAAAACACTTCTTTTCTTTCATTTATAAATTATCACAGATATCAATTAACTCAACAATTAGATCAGTGTAGTTATCGTGTCATTAGTCTAGGGTTTACTTTTTTAACCATAGGTATTCTTTCGGGAGCAGTATGGGCTAATGAGGCATGGGGGTCTTATTGGAATTGGGACCCCAAGGAAACTTGGGCATTTATTACTTGGACCATATTCGCGATTTATTTACATAGTAGAACAAATCAGAGCTTTCAGGGTGTGGATTCGGCAATTGTGGCTTCTATAGGATTTCTTATAATTTGGATATGCTATTTTGGGGTCAATCTATTAGGAATAGGACTACATAGTTATGGTTCATTCACATTAACAACTAATTGAAGAAAGGGCCTGAAGAATACATAGGAACATCGTCCCGTATATTATATAAAGAAGGTTTGTGCAAGTTTTTTCGAACCATTTGAATCACTACTTGATTCAAATGGTTCGAAAAAACTTTAGATGTATCTGATTATAATTCACTTCATTTTTTTTTTCTTTCATTGCATTATACAGTGAACGCTTTTAAAAATCACACAGTTCTTTTACATTAATGTAATGTCTTATTGATGAAAACTATTTATGAAAATAAATAGATAGAATAGCTTCTATCCTGTCAATTGATAGCGAGAGAACGAAATCAGGATAAATACCAATACCTATTACAGGTAGAAGGATACAGACCGAAACAAATAGTTCTCGTGGTCCAGAATCGAAAAAATAAGAGTTTGGAACGTTGAATAGCTTGTAGCCATAGAACATCCGACGTGACATAGATAATGAATAAATAGGAGTTAATATCATTCCAATTGCCATTACGAAAGTAATTAGTATTTTTGGCATTAAAAGATATTTCGGGCTAGTAATTATTCCAAAAAATACTACTGATTCCGCAACAAAACCACTCATTCCTGGCAATGCAAGAGAAGCCATCGAGAAGCTACTGAACATGGTAAATATTTTTGGCATTGGGATAGCTATTCCTCCCATTTCGTCGAGATAAACAAGACGTATTCTATCGTAGCTCGTTCCTGCCAAGAAAAAAAGTGCAGCACCAATAAATCCATGAGAGATTATTTGTAAAATAGCTCCATTGATTCCCGTATCGGTTATGGAACCAATTCCTATAAGTGTAAAACCCATATGAGATACGGAGGAATAGGCTATTCTCTTTTTTAAATTGCGTTGACCGAAAGAAGTTGAAGCTGCATAGATTATTTGAATCGCTCCTACTATCATCAACCAGGGAGAAAATATAGAATGAGCATGGGGTAATAATTCCATATTGATCCGAACCAATCCATACGCTCCCATTTTTAATAAGATTCCCGCTAGAAGCATACATGTACTGTAATGTGCTTCTCCATGGGTATCTGGTAACCATGTATGTAGGGGTATAATCGGCGATTTGACAGCATAAGCAATAAGGAAGCCAAAATAGAATATTATTTCCAATCCCAAAGGATATGATTGATTAGCTAATGTTTCAAAATTTAATGTTGGCTCATTGGAGCCATATAAACCCATACCCGGAACTCCCATTAAGAGAAAAATAGAACCCCCCGCTGTGTACAAAATAAACTTTGTAGCTGAGTACAGACGTTTCTTCCCTCCCCATATGGATACAAGTAGGTAAACAGGAATTAATTCTAATTCCCACATGAGGAAAAAAAGTAAAAGGTCTCGAGAGGAAAATGATCCTATTTGACCACTATACATTGCTAACATCAGGAAATGGAACAATCGCGAATCTCTAGTAACTGGCCGAGCCGCTAAAGTAGCTAAAGTAGTGATGAATCCCGTCAGTAAAATGGGTCCCATGGAAAGTCCATCGATTCCCAGTCTCCAGTGAAAATCAAAAGTATTTATCCATTTATAAGCCTCCTCTAATTGGATTAATGGATCGTCCAATTGGAAATGATAACAGAACGCATAGGTCGTTAGAAGGAGTTCTAATAAGCATATACAAATAGTATACCACCGAACCACCTTATTTTTATTCCCTCTACGAGGGAGAAAGAAAATTGACGAACCCGCGGATATGGGCAAAACAACAATTATTGTTAACCAAGGAAAATAACTCGTGGTAAAGACAAGATAGACTTTGACCAGAAAAACCCGCGCTCGGAATAATTTCTCGAGTACGGGTTTTTGTCGGTAAAGAGGAATCAAATGGATTCAAGTGGATTTTTCTAGAACGTATCAATAAGCTAGACCCATGCTGCGAGTTGTCTCATGCCATAAGTAAACCCGAACACTCAAGAAATCTGTTGGACAAGCGGATTCACATCTCTTACAACCTACACAGTCCTCTGTTCTTGGAGCAGAAGCAATTTGTTTAGCTTTACATCCGTCCCAAGGTATCATTTCCAATACATCTGTGGGGCAGGCTCGTACACATTGAGTACACCCTATACATGTATCATAAATCTTTACTGAATGCGACATTGGATCTATCAATTTTTTGAACTTTATGAATTTTCGATCTGGCTTCATTAGTAATTGAATTATATATATTATGTTGTAGACGCCAGACGAATCAGTGGTTTACCAGAATTTTTTTGATAATCAATCTATTTCTGGATCTGTTCATGAGCAAGGGCCAAGATACTTTGATTTCTTACGTTTCAACAAGCATGGTCATACGAATCATACATGCTAGTTCTAAATTAGTGAATATATTGTAGATATCTGTCTTTATTTATATCATTAATACTATTTATTCAACAAATTCGATTGATTGATACGAGTTGATTTTCTGTTACGATGGATCGATGAAACAATAGCCGGCCCAATAGCTGCTTCAGCGGCTGCAATAGCTATAACAAAAATCGAGAAAATATCTCCTTTTAATTGACGACTATCAAACAAATCAGAAAATGTTACAAGATTTATATTAACCGCATTCAGTATAAGTTCAAGACACATAAGTGCTCTAACCATGTTTCGACTTGTGATCAATCCATAAATACCGATAGAAAATAAATAGGCACTCAAAATAAGTACATGTTCGGTCATCATTGACCAACCCCTCATCAATCTTGATTCATTTCAATATGAACAACAATTTCACCGATTTGATTAGAATATAAATTAAGTACGAAACAAAGTAAGGTATTAGTAATGGATCGAACTAAACCCCTTTCAATTTCATATATGAACAATAGAATATGAAAATGGAACTGAAGGAAAATGGATGTGATAACATAGAACAAAACAAGACTTTATTTATTTTATTTTGGATCTAAGTATTTATTACTTAATTACTTTACTGCCGGGCCATAGCAATTGCACCTATCAAAGCAACTAAAAGAATTATAGAAATGAGTTCAAATGGAAGGTAAAAATCTGTTGATAAATGAATCCCAATTTGTTGAACGTTACTTGTTAGGTCCTGCTCTATAATCTGATTTGATCTTGTAGTCCAAACAATCCCGTACCACGACGTATCCGAGATAGTAGTAATTAGTGAAAAAAGAATACTTGTACAAACCAGTGAAGTGACCCCATCCCCAACGGTCCAAAGATAGAAATCGTTGTAATATTCTGAACCATTCATGAACATCACAGCAAATAGGATTAAAACATTTACAGCTCCTACGTAAATAAGGAGCTGTGCAGCAGCTACAAAATAGGAGTTAGCTGGAATATGGAATAAGGATATACAAACAAGAACCAGTCCCAATGAAAAAGCAGAATAAATTGGGTTGGTAAGTAAGACCACCCCCAGACCTCCTAATATAAGACCTGATCCCAGAAATACTAAAAGAATATCATGTATTGGTCCAGGTAAATCCATTATGTGTAAAAAAAGAGATAAATAAATCGAAATATTTCATAAACTTACTAACCGATCCAAGAAAAAAGAGGTTACCTTATTTTTTTTTTTCTTGTATATGATACGTTCCTAATTGAATCCTAAAGGGGTGTAGATTTATATAGATACAGTTATTGGATCAATCTCGCTACTGTATCTGAAAGAGTAGTTCGAAATTGTATATTTTGAAATCATCACAGATCTATGAATCCATTCTAAATCAAAATCAAGCCTTGATTCTCACCAATCAATAGTTATTTACTGACCTAGCAAAATGAAAGAAGCCTCACTCCTTTACTTTAGATCAAAACGGAATCTTAGTAATTGGTAATCGTTTTTGAATCAAGAGGTTTACCCCTGATTATTTTGATTGGAGTCGAATTCGTAATTGTTCGAATTGTGTAATCTCCAATTACTGACATTGGTAACCGGCCCAAAGCAATTTGATTATAATTCAATTCGTGACGATCATAAGTAGAAAGTTCATATTCTTCAGTCATTGATAAACAGTTTGTTGGACAATACTCGACACAATTACCACAAAATATACAGATTCCAAAATCAATACTATAATTAAGCAATCGTTTCTTTCTAATATCCGTTTCCAATCTCCAATGAACAACGGGTAGATCTATGGGGCATACCCGAACACATACTTCACAAGCAATGCATTTATCAAATTCAAAATGAATTCGACCACGAAAACGCTCCGATGTGATCGATTTTTCATAAGGATATTGAATAGTCACAGGTAAACGATTCACGTGAGATAAGGTAATCATGAAACTTTGACCAATATACCTTGCAGCTCGTATTGTCTGTTGACCATAATTCATGAACCCAGTCACCATAGGGAACATATCGTGGATATCCATGAATAGTTTGATGTTTCTTTCTCTTGCTCTAGATAGGTTATGAATCTAGAATATCATATTTTGTTATAGCGAAACGAGTTGGGAAGAAGTTGTTAATAATAGATTACCTAGAGAAATAGGTAAAAGAAATTTCCACCCAAGGTTTAATAGCTGGTCCATTCTCATCCTAGGTAAAGTCCATCTTGTTGTGATAGGAATGAACAGGAACAAATAAGCTTTAGCTAATGTAATAAGGATACCAACTGTCATTCCAAAGACTCCACCTGTTTTATTTATTCCAAAAGGTTCAGAAATGAATATGTACGGAATAGAGAAATTCCACCCGCCCAAGTAAAGAACTGTTACAAATAATGAAGAAACTAGTAGATTTAGGTAAGAAGCAACGTAAAATAAACCAGATTTAATACCTGAATATTCGGTTTGATAACCTGCTACTAATTCCTCCTCTGCTTCTGGTAAATCAAAAGGTAATCTTTCACATTCCGCTAGGGAAGAAATTAGAAAAACTATAAACCCTATAGGTTGACGCCACAGATTCCACCCCCAAAACCCATATTTTGACTGTGCCTCAACTATATCAACTGTACTTGAACTGTTAGATAATCATAGTCGATGATAACATCACTATTCCCATCGCTATTCCAGAACCGCACATGAGACCTCAGCTTCATACGGCTCCTCGATGGCCACAAATAAATCTAAGGACTGGTTCATTATTATCTCGGCATGTTTGTAGTGTAGATTAGAGTAACGATGTATCGAAGAGTCCCGAATTAGGCCAATGGAATTCCGTCCGCCATAATAAAAAAAAGCGCTTCCGAATTGATCTCATCCTTTATTTTCTAATTAGACTTAGAATTCTTTTAGTTCAGTAATAACTTAATCCTTCAATAAAATACTCGTTGTTTCAATAGATATTTCGACCCATACTTTTCGTACGAAAAATAATTAGACACTAATTCATGAGTTATAGTTGATAAATCATTATAAGAATTCTATCCGTATGAATATGGATAGGATTGAGGAAAGAAAGAATAAACAAAGATCTCTTATTATTCAGTTTTCCTATTGCATTCCATTTCTTTCGTTCCTGTTCTTCTTTCTCACTCAGAAGGGGGGTTTCTAAAAAATAAAATCAAAGGATTACTTCGTTCTCGACAGTCATTTATTTAATCAGTGGATAGAAGCATACTCTGGATCGGAATCATGAGGAAGTACTGCTTGATCGTTTCTACGAACTTAAAGCCCTCATTATGATTCCTTTTATGTTATGCAGAAATATCCCTTTGGATACCTTACATTATCTTCATCACTAATCCTTTGTGTACCTTCGTGTTCCTAACCGTCCACCCATTTTTGATTGATCCCCGATATGGTAATACATACAACAACATACAATACAATAGTAGAAACTCCATACAGTTGATCTTTTGCACCCGCTTCAAGTCATGATGACTAATCAACCAATCTTGGGGTAAACAGTTTCGACCGCTTATGTTTACTTCCACTTTACTCTCGTACATAGGGAATGAGAATCAATCTTCTTACTGCAAATTCATAAGCTGTTTTGTTTCACTCATATAACTATCTGGTTTAACTCATCGACCCGAATGATGAATAAAAAGAGAAAGGTATCTATTCAACACATCCAACCCCTTTCCTTTATTTCCAGGAAAGGGGTAAAGGTTCATGTTCCAACGAATCACACGTAGAGATATTGATAACACACACGGAGTTAATGGTATTTCATAACTAATAGATTGAGCAGCAGCTCGTAGACCACCTGAAAAGGAATATTTATTATTCGATCCATATCCTGACATAAGAAGTCCAATAGGAGCAATACTGGAAATAGCGATCCATAAAAAAACGCCTATACTGAAATCGGCTAGAACAAGGCGATAGCCAAAAGGAATTACTAAATAGCTTAGTAGAATTGATATGACCGCTATAGATGGCCCCATACTGAATAAACGAACATCTCCTCTAGATGGGAGAAGATCCTCTTTCAAAAGTAGTTTGGTCCCATCTGCTAGAGCTTGAAGAATTCCCAAGGGGCCGGCATATTCAGGCCCGATACGTTGTTGTATCCCTGCAGATATTTCTCTTTCTAACCACACAATCACGAGTACGCCTATTGTGATTCCCGATACAGGAGTAAAAATAGGGACAAGCAGCCATAAGAGGTCATAGACCTCTTTTAAGGATTCCGATCTGGAAAAAGAATTGATAGCTTGTACTTCTGTCGTATCAATTATCATTTCAACGATCAACTTCTCCCATAATGATATCTATACTACCTAGTATCGTCATGATATCAGCCAATTTCATTCTTTTAACTAGCTGAGGAAGAATTTGCAAATTGATGAAACCAGGTGGACGAATTTTCCATCTCCAGGGAAAAACACTATTATCCCCTATCAGAAAAATTCCCAATTCTCCCTTTGGGGCTTCTACTCTCACATAAAGTTCTTGTTTCGCCAATTCAAAAGTGGGAGAAGGCTTTTTACTAATGAATCGGTATTCAAAACCATTCCATTCGGAATCACTTGCTCTATCAAAGCGTCGAACTTCTAAGTTCTCATAGGGCCCCCCCGGAATTCCTTCTAGAGCCTGTTGAATAATTTTTATGGATTCCGTCATTTCATTGATTCGTACTAAATAACGAGCTAATGAGTCTCCTTCTTTTTGCCACTGGACTTCCCAATCGAATTCATCGTAACACTCATAATGATCAACTTTACGAAGATCCCATTGGATTCCGGAAGCTCGTAGCATTGGTCCCGATAAACCCCAATTTATTGCTTCCTCCCCACCAATAATGCCCACCCCTTCAACTCGTTCCAAAAAAATGGGATTTTGCGTAATAAGCTTTTGATATTCAACAATTCCTGTTAAAGAATAATCGCAGAAATCCAAACATTGATCTATCCAGCCATGAGGTAGATCAGCAGCGACTCCCCCGATACGGAAATAATTATGCATCATTCGCATACCTGTGGCAGCTTCGAATAGGTCATATAGCAATTCCCTTTCTCTGAAAATATAGAAGAAGGGAGTCTGTGAACCGATATCTGCCATAAAAGGTCCAAGCCATAATAAATGAGAAGCTATACGACTCAGCTCCAGCATAATTACTCTGATATAGCTGGCTCTTTTGGGTACTTGAATATTTCCTAATTGTTCTGGTGCATTTACCGTTATTGCCTCTGTGAACATAGTAGCTAAATAATCCCAACGTGTTACATAAGGAAGATATTGTATAATTGTTCGGTTTTCCGCAATTTTTTCCATCCCTCTGTGTAAATAACCCAATACGGGTTCGCAGTCAATAACATCTTCACCATCTAGAGTAACGATAAGTCGAAGAACACCATGCATTGATGGGTGGTGAGGACCCATATTAACTATCATGAGGTCTTTTCTTGTAGCCGGTACATTCATATGTTTTCTTCTCCGATCCATTATTCTATGAATTGCCGAAAACGAAATAAATGAGGTTCATCAAAATTCAAGATCTAATAAACCAAAGAATTCCAATAATCTTCAAATTAACGAGTTTTTGGTTCCCGAATATCTAATTGATCAATTAATTTTTTATAACGCACTCTATTTTTCTTTGACAAATAAGCCAGCAGTCGTTGACGTTTTCCCAGAATTTTCCGCAAACCTATCTGAGATAAATAATCTTTTCTGTGCAATTCAAAATGTGAAGTAAGTCTCTGTATCTTATTGGTGAAACTGATTACTTGAAATTCAACAGACCCTTTGTTTTTTTCTTCTTTCGGAATAACTGAGATGAATGAATTTTTGACCATAACCATAAAAATAAAATTTCTCTCTCTTTTTTTTTTTCCACAGATATGGATTTTACCAATCAGGAATAATAATAATGCCAGTTATTTTGATCTGATACACCCAATAATCTGGATTTATTCATATATTACTTTATTCTATCAAATCAAATCAAAATTAAATTCAAATGAATTGTAAGTACAATTTGTAATTTGATTCGATAGAAGGGCAATTTCTGTACCCACAAAAGAAAATTATTTTGACCTAAGAAGATTCTGCCGAATCATTTCTAGATTCAATCCAATTGAGACGTTATTGAATCGGTATCATGTATTAGAATGTAACACAGCGTGTGTGTACATTCATATACCAGACCCGACACCTGATATATAGGAAATGTACCAACCATCAACTAATTCCGAACCGTGGATACATATGTATCCTTGACATACTGAAACGGCTGCCATTATTGGTATCAAACCAGTAGCGATTCATACAAGCTAAATCCTCTAATCGATAATTGGGCCAAAGAAATAATTTGAATTGAATGAATTTATTTATATCTGTATCAATATGCTTGTCCTCATCCAAAAATTGCCCCCAGTTCCTTACATTGTTGTCATTGAAAAATACCGGATTTCTATCCATAACATTCCTATTTCCGGAATTGAAACAAATTAGAATTCTCAATTCTCTACGACGTCTAGGGGATAGAATATTTTCAGGAACAAGCAAATCATAATGATTTTCGTCTCTATTCACAAGCATCTTTTTATGTTGTACAATGGATCCATTGAAATAATTCTCATCAACATATCTTTTTTCTCGATATCTTCCATTAGTTTGGCATTTATTATTATGGACCAAAGAGATACCTATGGTTTGATACATAATAAATTGTCTATCCCATTTTATAGACAGACGTACTGGTTCGAGAATCAATATTCCCTTTTTTATCAATTCTGGAAGAGTTAGATTCGTCTGAATTAACATTACATCCAGGTGCATTTCTCCTCCTTGAATAGAGGATATAGCAATTTCCTTTGCATTTATTAGTCTAAGCAGGAAACAATATACCTTAACATTATTGAAAATTCTGTGATTCAAAGCATCATCCCATCTCAATTGAAAAAGCAAATATTTTTTCAGGAATAACTCTAGTTTTGCTTTCTTGTTACTCTCGGGTTGTCCTTTCTTTTCACGTTTTTGAATGTCTGATTCCGTGTAATCCTTTTCAAAATCTTTTTGTCGTTTTCGTGCGTCTGAGCCAATATTTCCGTGGCCGAGCTGTTCTTTTTCTTCTTGATTTCGATTCTTTAATTCAAGATATTCTTTTTGATTAGATGATATACGAAGATCCTTTTTTTGATTTCCATTAATGTTTTTGTTTTCACTAATGTTTTCATTTCCATTAAAAATGAAAAGAAGTAATTTGATTGGTATAATCCACGGTTTGATCTTATATGCATCATAAAGTGGCACAAATTCTGAGAAGAACCAAGATTTCGTATTTAATATGGGACGATATAGCATTTCTTTATTCATTCCCATCAAAAAAAAGTTTTTTTTTTGATGGGGTGGGTTGATTTCTTGATGAATCGTGAGATAGAAAAGATCTTTCTTATCAATCATTTGATAATAATCAGTCTCGGTCTTAGTCATTTTATTAATGTTGGTCCCGGTATCCGTATCGGTCCAGGACTCAATATCGATATTCTTTCTAAGAAATAAATCGAAAATTTTCCACTCCAAATATTTTCTATCCGTACTTTTACCCGTACCAATAATATACTCTTCTCCTAGATAATCACTAATAGATATATCCCCCAGTACATAAAATGGTTCAATTTTAGGTGTGTTGTAATTATATGGAATCTCTCGGTCCTCGTTTACTTGTAATGAGGATGGATAAATATATGAGTCTTTCCTATCCCCATAATTAATATATTTATATGAAAAAAGATCATATCTGTAGTTTTTTTTTAATTTTTCTTTTTTGCTCGTCAATGAATTCACTTCATAATCATTTTTTTTCTCGTAATGAATGAATTGGGCTTTTTCATATGAATTCTTTTTTGAGTCTTTATTTTGAATCGTACGACGCCGATTGACCCTAGTTCGCCATTTTTGCGGTACTAATTTAGACCACCTAGCCTGAGATAAATTGTATTGATAATGACCCCTTAACCAGTTTTTCCATTCATTCATTCCAGAATTCGGAAGTTTTTTATGCCTTGATTTGGAATCTAATATTCTTCGTGTTCCAAAAAAATTCCTGATTCTATCCTTAAGAATAAGATATGCTTCGCGATATTGAAGTAGAGATCTCAAATGATACTTCTTATTAATAGCTTGGATTTGTGATAATTTGTAAAATACAGATGCTTGTGAAAAGGAATATAGGTCACCAGAAATCTTTGATTTATTATTACTAATATTAGAAAGAGACTTTTTTATAGTCGAAATAAAGTGAATTTTTTTTTGATTTGTTTCATCAATCCCTTCTTTATTTTTTTCATCATTGGGAATGTATTTATCGATAATCTTTTTTGTTGATTCAAGGAAAAGTTGTACATTGACTCTAGAAACATTAACAGTACATAGAAAGATATGTATGTATATTCTTTCGTTGAAAAATGTCAAAAAATAGTGCCATTTGCGTATGAATATGAATCTGTTACTTCTTCTTTTTGATATCTGCCAAATATGTTTCTGCGATTCCGATCTTTTATCACCACAACTTGTATCGTTAGGACTAATATTTATATCCGGAGTTAGAAATATTTTTCTTTTGTCTTTTGCACCCCTTTCTATTTGATTTCTGATTAGGGTTGTTCTATCGGACAGATCTTTCCTTTTTTTTTCTGTCAGTGAATAATTTGCCCAATCCATGAATCTAATTCGAATGGTTGATTCAGGAACAGTTTTATTACTGCTTATGATTATGGAATCTTTTCCATTTTCATTCGGTTCATATACTTTCTTCAATACAAATAAGAAAATTGGATTTACGTTTGCAAACTCTTTTATTATTCTTTTTAAAAATAGAACCGTTTTGATAATCCATCTTGTTTTTTCTTTTGAGACCTTTATAAACTGTTTTGTTTTTTCTTTGAAAACTCTTAGAACTAGAAAACATTTTTTTTTAACTTTTCTCTTTTTTTTTTCGAATTCATTATAAATAGGTTCAAAAAAGGAAGGTTGTTGTCGGGCAGAACCAAAAGGTAGTTCGGTTTCCCTTCCCCAGATTGTTAAAAAACAAAAATTTTCTGTTTTCCCTTTCTTTTGGATTGGATCTCTATGATGGGATCGTAGTTTGGATTTGCGCCAGGGTTTCAGACAGAAAGGAAATAGGATTTTTATCTGAATACCATCTGTTAACCAGTTTTTCGGAAATTCTGTTTCTGATAATTGAACACCATTATAGGTGCATTTAATATGTATTTCTCTATTCCACTCCTTCAAATCCTCGTACCACTCGGGGAATTGAAATAAGAACATACGGCCGAGGTTTTTAGCTATTATCAATGAAGGCAATATGATGTATTTTCTAAGAATCGATTGGGTTACTAACATAGTACCTCTTATTGCTTGAGCAAATATAATAGTATCCCAAGTTTCTGCTATTGCTATCCTTTCATTCTCGTTTTTTTTATCTGCAATTTTTTTTGCCTTTTCTTTTGCCTCTTCCTCCTCAGAATCCGAAGTTTTGAATTTCGGTCCTGTATCTATCCAATTTCTAAAAATGAGATTCATTGTTCGGGAGATATCAAAAGAAAAAAAAAAAGTTTTGTCTATTCTGTCCAAAAAAAGCAGGGAATGCACATTCGCTTGAAACATTTCCCAAGTAACTATTTTACGTCTTTGAGCGCGCATGGATCCTTTTACTATATCCCGACGAAAATCTGATTGTTGCGAGTAACGTACCAAAGCCAACTCTTCTACTTGATCACTATTAGTACTGGTACTAGTATCAGTATTGGTATTCTGATCCGGATCCGCCTTATCAGTATAAATTACCACACGTTTGGCTTTTCTTGAACGAATCCCATGATTTTCTGTTGATTCTTCCTCATTTTCCTCCTCCCGCTCTTCAAAAGAATTGATCAATTTGTATGATCGTCGAGGAATCTTTTTACCGATTTCTTCTATTCCAATAGATTTATTTTGAATTGTTTGATTATTTGGATCAGTTGTAATTACATCGAATAGAAATTTCAAACATTTTGTTTTATTTTCTGAATCAAATCTTCTTTGTTCGGATATTAAAACAAGCTTTTTAAAATTCAGACTAAAACCAGTTGTTGATTTCCTAGCTAATTCACTGATAGAGGTGAAGAAAGGACCAATGTCTGTCGATAATGATTCTCCATTAAATGTATCCATTTTATGTTCAAGTT